CTCGTCAAGGAACGAAAAAAGTCGCAATTTGTCTCTCCCGCCCGGCGTGTGTGCCTACCAATTCAACAAGTAGTTTTAGTTGTTGAAATTGAAAGGATTCCGGTGAAAAATGAAGAAGGACAAACAAGCAAGAAAGAGTTCGAGACGAAATTGCTGGTGGGTAATCTAACCAAATGATGAGGGATTCCTCGAGAAGTTAACAATTAGTCTTCATATTGAATGATTATGAATCCTTCACGGAAGAATGGGTTTGAAACATACACGAGGAAGGTTCTGGGGGCAATATCGGTTGTGAATCTCTTACGAACCAAGAGCCGTGTGAAGTAAAAATTTCATGCACGGTTCCGAATGAGCGGAAAGATCGGAAATCTTCTTTTCGACTCTAACTCTCCTATACCAGTCGTTGCTTTTTTCTCTGTTACCTCTAAAGTAGCAGCTCCAGCTTTATTTACGCGACTCTTCGGTCTAATTTTTCCACATTTCTCTAATGAGTGGCATATCGTGGTAGGATTATTAGCTACTTTTAGCATGATATTAGGAAATCTAATTGCCATTACTCAAATAAGCATGAAACGTATGCTAGCTTATCCCTCTATAAGCCAAATTGGATATATTATGATTGGAGTACTTGCTGCAGACCCGGAGAACGGTTACGCAAGTATGATAACTTATACGTTTATTTATATACTCATGAATCTGGGAACTTTTGCTCGTATCACCTCATTTGGTTTACGAACCGGAACTGATAATATTAGGGATTACGCGGGATTATATACGAAGGATCCTGTTCTAACATTCTCTCCGGTTTTACGTTCACCATCCCTAGGGGGTATCCCTCCACCATCTGGTTTTTTTGGTAAACTCTATCTCTTCTGGCATGGGTGGAAAGCTGGTTCGTATCCATCAGTTCTGGTAGCGCTTGTCGCAAGTGTCATTTCTATCTATTATTATCTTAAAATAATTAAATTAATGTTCACTGGGAAGAATGGGAGGAGCGATGCATCCACAACTTATATACGAAATTCATTAGTTTCTCCATCAATTTCAATCTCAAAGAGTTCTGTTGAAATAGCTATGATCATTCGTGCGCTAGCATCAATCCTATCGGGTATATTGATAGATCCCATTATCGGGATCACACGGAATACTCTATTTTAGACTCACTTCTTGTGATGCGAACTTCTCTTTTCGAATGATTCTTTATTAGAAGCCGGTTCTGCTGTCCCAACTAGTCTGTCTCTGCAACTTACGAAATAGTTCTATCTTCGGTAATTGATCTTGACATTTTCCTATCTAGCTTGTATTTGTCTTTTCGCACCCGGAACGGAATCACTTGCTAGGAAAATGATCACCCGTCTACTGCGGGGGAGATAGAAGTATTTTTGCGCGATGCACAGCTGGGGTTGGGCAGTAACAACCCATGCTGCTACATCCAAATATTGAGGCGGAAAGAAAGAGAATGCCTATCTCTTTTGTCTCTTCATATGGTATTATTCTATTGATCCCGAAAATAAAAAGAGACTCTATGTAGAAAGAGGCAATCAACCACCCGTTTGGGATGATTGATTGATTGCGGGCGAGAACAGATTCGAACCCTCGGCCGTCGTCAGTATGAAGTGGAACCTTACCACTCCATGAATAAGCAATGAGTAATGAGGAAGGTCCAGGTACCTCATCTAAACCTTGGAGTCTCCCAGTTAGTAAATTTGGTAAAAAAGAGATGAAAATTCGGTTCAGCAGTTGACAGGCATAAAAATTCTTCATAAAATGAAGTTGTGTTGGTGAGCGGAACTCCACCACTCTTCCCTGCTTTCGAAGAAAGGATAGACATACTAGACTCAAAATCTAGTATCGCATAGTACGTAGGTTCAAAATCCTATCCTACGCGAGACGTAGGAGATGTTGCATTTATGAGAGAAGTCTCTCGACTTCTTGCTTCTAACCATTGGTCGACTTCCATGCCTGTCTCCTCGAGTGAAAAGACACTGGAAATGTCTCCCCGACTCGAGAGGCGAGTGGGTCCCATTGCAGAGATAGGTGAGGCATTAAGTCCCACCTTTTCTTTTTTGTCTTTCCAAACCAAGCAAGACTGGGACGGAAAATCCTAACATCCAAAAGTAAAGTAAAGTATTGGAGCGAGACCCAATATTCAAGGAATAGTCTTACAAATAGAAAAGAGAGAAGAAAAAGAAAAAAAGGACGACTGAAATATGAGCGCGATTCTTATAAAGAATCATAATGTAAATGAGATGAACCAAAAATGTTAGTAGTTGGTTACTTGGTGTCTCAAAAAAGAGAGAGGAGGATGGGACTCAAAATCCCATCCTTCCTTTCCTTGTTTCCGAAGGACTCTAAATCCTTCGAGTGGGACTCAAAATCCCACTCATAAGCCCATCCCATAAGGGCCGTTTCTTTCATCTACCCTACCGATACCTCCATCTTGATCTTGCTTGATATTGCTTAATCCTGCCTTTAAGTCAGATGTGAAAACCCTCTACTCTAGAGTAGCGGAAGAGAAAAAAACAGAATCAGGAAGAGAAGTAAGAACCTCTCCTCCCTCTGATCAGATCAGAGGGAAGGGGAAAATCAACACGGTTAATCCGCGCAAAATTTTGTGGATCCGTGGGGGGACTGAGAACCACTAATCCCTTGGTAGTCGTCTTTGCTCAATCTCTATAATTATTAGAATCCTCACACGCTATTATCTAACTCCCTTTCTTTGGAGCTTTTCGCGCGGCATTGTTGCATGTTCGACTTAGATTGTTGCATGTTCGACTTAGCTGGTGTAATTTATGGAGTACATTACGGCAGGATCTTTCACCCCACCCGTACGGGCCAGCAAAGCCTCGATCTTTAATTTAAGGGTTGGGCGACTATGCTCTGCTTATGTCGAAGTCAATCCCTATAGAGCTATAGAGAGAGTCCATTCAGGTGATCCCTAGGTTGCGCGTCTGGTAGTTGACCAGCCGCTTGCTTGGTACTGCGTACATAGAACCTGTTTGTTACAAACAATACTGGAGGGTTGGTCGCAGGTGAATAATAGCGTTCGGACCCAAGTGCCTCCATTCCACAAACTGGAGGGGATTTCCTCGCTCCTGTCGCGTACGACTAGCCCTGCGGCGAGCAGATAATCCCCGTGCTATAGTTGCGTCAACAGGAAAGATCTCTGGGAGAAGAGCGAAAGAATCATGCTCAAATATTCCGAAAAGGAAAAAGTCAAAGTCAAAGAACGAAGGAATTTGAATTACCACTAGTACTAGGCAGAAAAGTCCACTTGCTAATAAAACGAATAAGAGTTCATTCCCGCTCATATTCTTTGATGAGTCGTTTCGCGGGTTCGTTGAATATTGGTGATTGCTCCTAATACTAATACTTAGGGCAGTTCAAGTTCAGTCGGTTGACTACAGCACAGCACCGAGCACATTGGTGACTTCTCGTTCTCCCGGGCGAGGAGGGATTCGAACCCCCGACACCGTGGTTCGTAGCCACGTGCTCTAATCCCCTGAGCTACAGGCCCCGACTCCATT